TGGAATATTCTATTTTTGATACTTCATCCGTCCGCCCTTTTCTTTTTTCCATCTCATTTCTACTACTGTTTATTTTTTGTATTTGTATATTGTGTATGACCTATAGAATATTGGACATATGATACCTCATCATTTTATGTATATTTTATATATTCTTATATAAAAGTATAAAAGTAAAATATAAGTAAACGAATAAGAATTGGATAAATGTATAATAATAGGTGATAGAAAAGTAAAAGTGAAAAAGCGGGAAAATGAAATGGGATTTCTGATCCAATAACAAGAAAGAATCCTATTTTTCTTTATTTCTATTTCATTTAGATTGAATATGGATAAAAGATCTTCCTATGTTATACTATTCAATTCGCGACGATAAATCAATTTGATATTGTTATTCATAATATTATTAGTATCATCAAGATGCAATTCATACCTTTGAATTGATAGGAGTCCACTTTATCATCTCTATGGGATTAGATCCCGAATTATTGTGAAAGAAAAGAAGAAAACAAAGAGATTATGGAAGTCAATATTCTTGCGTTTATTGCTACTGCGCTGTTCATTTTAGTTCCTACTGCCTTTTTACTTATCATATACGTCAAAACAGTCAGCCAAAACGATTAATTTGAATGAAACTTGAATTATTCATTTTTATAAATGATTGAAGAAATGAAAGGGTTGAAAACTCTATTTAAGTCTTAAATGAAATGTGGAATCAGAAGTATCTGAGATAGTGTGGTAGAAAGAGCTATATATAGATCTTTCTACCACACTATACAATTTAGTATTGTAGAATATTTCATATTCATTCATATTCTTAGTACATAAAACATAAAGTTGTATTGTATACAGAAAGAAGCTTTTTCTTATTTTTCTTATATAGAGAAATTAACAATAGATATCTATATCTAAGTAATAATATAATATATATTAGACGTACATCAAAATGAAATAGCACTCGAATTTTCTATTTTTTCTCTACACCCATTTGTATGCATTTCGATCAATCCAAAAGAATTGCAAGCCCAACTGCATGAATTCCTGATTTTTTATATCTCTTCTTATGGATATGGATCCGGGGGCCCCTCGAAAGAATTAATGTAGGAAGAATAGTACGGGCATATACTATATATGTATAATAATATACCATATAAATACCATAATATTATCTAATTAGATAATTTCTAATAAGAAATAAATAGAATAAAAAAAGAAAACTATTGAATAGAGGATTAAATAGAAAATAGAAATCTAATACTAATCTAATACTACTAATAGATTAGATCTAATTAGATCTAATAAATAATCTATAGATATAGATAAACTAAAGCAAGTCAAGTTTTTTTTTTAAGCTTTCGCAAAACGATCACAATTGATACAAGTAGATTTTTCAGTAAAGTACTAATTTAGTAATATTCCTAGCTCTAAAGCCCACTCCTTCCCCATACTACAAGTGAAAGAGAAAATGTAAACACTACCATTAAAGCAGCCCAAGCGAGACTTACTATATCCATGTGAATGATGTCCCCTATTGAATGAAGGAATTATTCCATTATTGATTCATAATCATAGTGTAATCAATGGTGCAGAGTCAAAATAGGATTCTGACTTACGGCTCTTTATGAAACAATTTAATGAATCCACTCATAAAAAGTTCCTAGATTTCTTATTCAAGAGAATTCTATTGAAATAGAAAGAATAATTGGAAAAAAAGAAAATCGAATAAGAAAAAATCAAAAGAAAAAGAGAATAAATATTAAATATAATGAAATAAAATAGAAGATATAAGAAAAGAAGAAAAAAAAAAGAAGTCAACCATTCTGATTCAATTTAGGAGCAGCACTCAGAGCCTCTAGTGAGTCTGAATACAAAGTATCTTCAGTTCTTTCCAAACCACAATTAGTAAATGAATTTATCATCAGCCTATCCCATCTAATTTCATCACAGACAGAGTTAGTAGACACTACCTCAATATTAAGAAAGTTCTAGTGTAAAATAATTAGGGAGTCTTTATAGTCTTTTTTAGAATCCTTTCTTCAACCTTAATAGCCAAAATGGAGTTTCTCTTAGGAACCTTTGGATACCAAGATTTCCGACTTCTTACTTTCGTAGTTCTGATGCCCAGGATGAATTCTCACTATTTCTTTTATTTGATTCAATTCAGAATAGCTCAACCCAATCATTAATAAGATTGGGTTGCTTCAGATTTATTGGTACCTGTTTGAGCCACACTCAGAACCCATATTTTGAGAAAAAAGATGACAGTATTTTTTTATAGGCCTACGGATCAAGTATCGACAGACCTAGCCCTTGCCTATGCTTTTGCGGGGCAAGGATTCGTCAAGTTCGATCAACAGGATTAATAAATTCCAATTCTTTTTTTGTTGATCAGGCGACACCCAGATTCGAACTGGGGATAAAGGATTTGCAGTCCCCCGCCTTACCACTTGGCCATGTCGCCAAATTTCATCCAAAATGGATAAATAAATTCTAGATTATA